ATAATTGATTTATATTGACCTTTTGCGGTTGAAACCATATGGAAAAATAACATTGCCATAAATTAACAAAATAATATTTCCATTTATTCATCAGAAGCGGCGTATCCTTTGTTGCCAGAATGCATTTTCCGTTATATCTAACATAATGTATGAAAGGATACTTTAGCAACCCTAGGATCGCCGGAAAATTTTTAACAAAGACTTTTAAAAAATGTTGTATTTTTCCATAGAATAAAATTCGCTCAAAAAGGACTTCATAAGATGTCGATCGTAAATGAGAAGACCGCTTGCGTAGAAAAAAAAAGATGGATTCGTATTCACATACATGAGAATTATATAAGAACAAGAAAAATCTTGGATTCAAAATTGATTTTTTTTTAATATCAAAATTCTTCCAATTGCAATACTCGTATAGACAGAACCGAAAAAAATGCAAAGAAGAGGCATCTTTTACCCGGTAACGTAGGGTTTGAACCAATATTTCTAGATGGATGGGATAAGGTATTAGTATATCTAACACATAATTAAAATGTGATAATTTGTCTTCTAAAAAGGGAAATATTGAATGAATTGATTGTAAATTATAAGATTTTTTTAATTGTTTTCCTTCGAAAGAGGATCCTAATCTTAGGGAAAATGGAATTTCTACAATCACTGCAAATAAAACAGATATCATTTGATAATAGAAAAGATTGGTATGCCCCGAAAAGTTTTTTTGGATCAAATCCTTAGTGGGAATAATCAAACGATTCTGTTCAGACATCCGCAAAATTAAGCGTTTAACAATTAGTGAACTATATTTTTTGTCATAATCCGCATTTTCCAAGAAAATAGAGCGATTTCTATTTAATCTATTTAAACCATGATCATAAGCAAGTACATAAATATACTCCCGAAAAAAAAGTGGATATAGAAAACTCTGTTGCCGAGCCCCATCGAACTCTAAATTTTCTTGAAATTTATCCATTTGGATTGAATTTCGATTTGAACTGAAAGTAAAGTATTTTTTTTTATTGAGTTATGAAATGACACATAGTGCGATACGGTCAAAATGAGGTATTAGACTACGAAAGCAATAGATACCTCATAAACAGGTAGACTGCTAACCGGATTCTCTATCTTTAATAGGTTTATGTTCGTTATATTATAGAATAACAAAAAAAATGATTAGAAATCCTTTATTTTTTTTACCTAATCGCTCTTTTGATTTTGGAAATATATATATTTTTATCAATATACTGCTTCTTTTACACATCCATCTCCAACCTAATCCAAACGTACTAGGGAAAATATAATTAGGACTAATGAAAAAATTTAAAATAACACGCAAGAAAAAAATTCCTTCCCATACCCGTATTAGGCACTAATCTATTTTTAACATTTAATTAGATCGGGTAATTTTTCAAATTACGAATGGAAGCTCGTTTCTTTTTTTTTTTTCCTGTAATCAGGAAAACTGGTTTTTTATCCATCCATTTATATTTATTAACTCGACCCAAATTAGAATTCCTTTTTTTTTTTGAGTACCGATCAGGAAAGCAAAAAAAAATGTTATCTGAATTCTCCCTTGATACGACATGCTATTTTTTCCATTCATTCCTTTCAGGATCAGTCGTGGTCTTACAAACTCTACCGTAGATCTGTACGAATCCTTTTCTTCATACAAATGTGTAAAAGATGCTAGTCGCACTTAAAAGCCGAGTACTCTACCGTTGAGTTAGCAACCCCCCAAAAAAATACTGCAAATGCAAATATGTAGATACAACCAGAATAAAAAAAAAAAAAAAAAACACAGTTATGTGTGCGTCCGGGATAAATAGATCTATTTATCTATGAGAGAATTATATTTGGTCGATACACTGTTGTCAATATGATTGTGAATTTTTAATATAGCGAAAAAAAAAAAAAGAAATAAAAAGCTTAATACCTCAGTTTGTTAGTTCGTACAATGAATGAAAATGAAAACTAAGCCAGTTAGGGTAATATCAAATCTTTTTATACTTTTTTAGACCCAATTTTATGACCTTTAATTTTTAATGAATAATGAAGAAATTATTCATATAATAAAAAATATATATATTAGTTTTATTCAGAATTAATATATTATTTTATATTTTTATATACAGTTACAGTATTATTTTCATTAAATTTTTTATGATTATAAAACATAGTAGTTGTTATCAGGTTTTTTTAGTATTCGTACCTTAGTAAGAATACTAATAATAAATTGAAATTCTAAAAAAAAAAATGATGGAAGTGAAAGAGGAGGAAAGAAAAGAGTAGATAAAATTGTATACCAAGCTATATATGAGTCTTTCACACCCTCTTTTTTATGTTTCATTAATTCAATTTCGTTTAATTAAGACTTAATTCCGTAAAAATCCCAGCCTTCTTTGAAATATCATGAACTGTTCTTGTTGGTTGAGCGCCTTTTTTAAGGAAATCAAGAATAGCAGGAAGATTTAAATAAGTTTGGTTTGTTATCGTATCATAAAAACCCACTTTCCGAAGATCTCTTCCTTCTCTTCGGGATCGAACATCAATTGCAACAATTCGATAAACGGCTCATTGGGGTAGATGTATATGAATAAGACCTCCCCTAGAAACGTATAAGAGGCTTTGGCCTCGTACGGCTCGAGAAAAAATTTTAATGAGTAGAAGTTAACTCTATGTATAAAATACAAATACTAAATAGATTAATAAAAACATTTAATAAATTAGCCAGTATTGAAACCCAAAAAAGTTTTTCCACAAAAAGCATTCGTAACATTCGTACTCTCGTAACTCAAGTTAAATAACTCTCAAATATCTCAACAGAGAACCCTTTTCTTTTTATTGAGTAGTCTCTAACCCTTTTTTTGTTTGTCTCATTTTTTTATAATCAATTTTTCTTCTTCATTTTGATATAGCTGTTCAAACAATTTAAAACTGGATTTACTTGTTTCAGGATTCATTATCCTTACTTTGAATCTTTGGGTTTAGACATGACTTCGGTGATCTTGAATCGTTTTATTAAAAAGGGCAGCAACAAGCCCCTTATTTTATTTATGTTCTTCAAAGAATCATACAAACGCTTGATTCACGCATGATAGACTTTTGATTCAAAGAATTTTACAATTTTAATAAAAATTACTTTTACGTTGTAAAATTGCTTGAAGGGCTTTTTCAATATAAATATAAAAAGACTTACGAAGTTGTTCCAACTTATTGATTCGCACTAACCCTAGATCCTTACTCCTGCGAAAGGAAAAAAAACTTTCTATTCTCCTCGAGCTCCATCCTGTACTCTTTTTTATATCCCAAAAAAGTTTATCACTCTAGTAAAATAGAACACAAAATGTCGAGCCAAGAGCACCTATATTTCTATATAAAAAGTGGCGGATCAAAAAATCCACAGCAGATCATGTCCTTCAATTCAAGTCGCACGTTGCTTTCTACCACATCGTTTTAAACGAAGTTTTACCATAACATTCCTCTAGTTTGTGTAATTGATTCAATTGTGGAATCATGAATAGTCATAGTTCAGCCAGTATATCGTAATCTATACTTTTTCTTTCTCTATGAATGGAATAGTGAATTTACGCGTCAAAGGTTCAGTCAGAATTCAAATGAATACCGTATTCGATTGTATATATGTAAAATCGAAAAAATATATATTTATATATATAAATCTATTTTTTTTTTATTCAAACTCTTATAATCTAAGGTTCTACCTTACTTACCCGCATAAAAAAAAAAAAAAAAAAAAGTAATAAGTTGATTATTCTTTTCAATATTTTATTCTTTAAATATATTGTATTTTTAAACAGAAAGATGGTGTACAAAGGCAATAGAAGATTTATTCCGTAATGACTGTACTCTGGGACGGAAGGATTCGAACCTCCGAATAGCGGGACCAAAACCCGTTGCCTTACCGCTTGGCTACGCCCCATTTCGGTTTTTATTCAAGACTACTAAAAGAGTAATATTGTTATAGGTTGTTCGTCAATTCAATTTCAGCCCAAATTTAATATGGATTACATTGGTGCTATAGTTTTGATACGTGTAGATAGCAAATCAAACTGACTTTATTGATCATTACGTAGAATTCAATTAAGATATTGTATGAAAATATTATTTCTTTAATTCTCATAAGAGAATGAAAGGATTTTTGATTGAGTAAGTTCAACAAAGTCTTTTTAGACTATCTTTCTTTATTTTTTTCCTTATATAAAAAATATATTAATAACTCAATCAAAATTAAATTATCCACAAGAACACCAAATTTTTTTTATGCTTAATATATTTAATTTGATCTGTATTTGTTTTAATTCTGCCCTTTTTTCAAGCACTTTTTTAGTCGCCAAATTGCCGGAGGCCTACGCCTTTTTGAATCCAATCGTAGATGTTATGCCCGTAATACCTCTTTTCTTTCTTCTCTTAGCCTTTGTTTGGCAAGCAGCTGTAAGTTTTCGATGAAATTCTTAATACTGTCTTAGAAAAACTCACGATTTTTATTATTCCAAAAATTAAAAAGATCAAAAAAATCTTGACGTATGAACGAACTCTCAATTCAAACATTGCTTTTTTTGGTAGCCATACTAAATCTGGATCATTTTATTTCCTAAATTTTATCCTCTTTTCCCTAAATGAAAGAACCTAATTAGATTCGAGCTCACAAAAAAAATATCTAGATGTTGATATGTAAATCTGTTTGAATATGAAAGACTCGACTATTATCTTATTACAAATGACTTTTTGAAACCTTATTTTTTTTTATAAATAAGCTTGCTTTTTTGGTATCCAAATTAGATATTTGGTATAAAAATAGAGAATCTATTCTCTTTTTTTTTTTTTTTTTTTTAGTAAGATCTTGGAGATTGTGTAATGCTTACTCTCAAACTTTTTGTATACACTGTAGTTATATTCTTTGTTTCTCTCTTCATATTTGGATTCCTATCTAATGATCCAGGACGTAATCCGGGACGTGAAGAATAAAAAAGAAAGGTTTTTTATTGCTTTTTTTATTAGTGGAAATGCTCAATTTTATTAGTATTTTATCTATTACCCATAATCAAAAGGAGAAAGGGAAAGAGAGGGATTCGAACCCTCGGTACGATTAACTCGTACAATGGATTAGCAATCCAACGCTTTAGTCCACTCAGCCATCTCTCCTAATCGAAAAGGAATACTTATTAGGTTCCATTAAAAAAAAAGGCTTGAAAAACCTTCTCCACTTTATTCTTTAAAAGCTTTCTTTTTTTTTTTTTAGATTATTCTTTATATATATATATATATTTTTTTTTCTATATTTTATTATATTTATTATATATATTTATTATATATATAATTCTATATTTTAATTTTATTATATTTATTATATATATATAATAATTTTATATAATATATTATTTTTTTTTTTTATAATCCATTTATATATATATTTATATATAATATTTATATATAATATTAATATATATATTACTATTATATAATTTTTTTATAGAACTTTCTCAGTAATTCTATTTACATAAAAAATTTAGATAAATAAAAGGCTCGAACTCGAAAGAAAAAAAATAAAACCACAATAATAAAAATAGAGAATCCTCTTTTTATTTAGTCTCGTCCAAACACAAGTAAAAGATCTTTTTATTTTAATAGCCTGGCCTGGTCAGTCTCCAGCCGGGCCTTTTTTGTTAAAGTTAAAAGACTCATCCAATGGAGTTTTAGAAAAAAAAAAAAAAGATCCGGAATGTAAAAAAAATGAAATCCGCCTTACTTTTTTTATTAAGTCTACGCGTAAACGCTATAATTTTATATATAAAATTTTTTATCTTTTTTTAATTACACCCCCCCGATTACTTTGTTCGACAAAAGGTCAATTTATATACAATAATTTCATTGTAGCGGGTATAGTTTAGTGGTAAAAGTGTGATTCGTTCCTTTAATCCCTTTAATAGTTAAAGGGTCTCTCGGTTTGATTCATCTTCCGATCAAAAACTTTATTTCTTAAAAGGATTTAGTCCTTTACCTTTCAATGAAAAATTCAAGGAAGATTATAGATTCTCGTAATTTTTATCCAAAGACTCTAATAAGTTGTAAATTTGGATTATGAAATTCCGAAACATAATTTTTGAATTGTATGACTATTTACAATTCAATAAGTATAACAAGAGGATCCATGGATAAAGCTAGAAAAGTTTCTTTCTAATCGTAACTAAATCTTCAGTTCTATTCATCGTTTGGTATAGAAAAATTGAAGCAAAATAGCTATTAAACGAGAACTTTGGTTTACTAAAGACATCGACATATTGTTTTAGCTCGGTGGAAACAAAATACTTTTCCTAAGGATTCCGTTAAATAGAAATAAAGAACGAAGTAACTAGAAAGATTGTTAGAGTTCTCCTTTTCTATCTTCTAGAAGGATCATCTATAAAGCAAAATTTTCTGTGAAAGCACCCAGAAGGAAAAAAAGCTAACATAGATGTTATGGGTCGAATTTTTATTTTGATTTCGTTCCCGTCGTTTTTTTATTTGTTAATTTCTCCATACATAATAAAGGAGCCGAATGAAACCAAAGTTTCATGTTCGGTTTTGAATTAGAGACGTTAAAAATATAAAAATGATCGATCGGCGTCGACTAAAACCCTTAGCCTTCCAAGCTAACGATGCGGGTTCGATTCCCGCTACCCGCTCTAAATTCTAAATTGCCCCCTCCCCCCCCCCTTTTTTTTTTTTTAGAGACAATTTTATGTATTAGAGTTTTCTAATAGCAATTGTGTATTGAATTAACTTCAATACACAATTGCTAAAAATATTTTGCACTTTTTTTTTTTTACTTTACAGTTGTAAAAAAAAGCGAAAAGCGTCCATTGTCTAATGGATAGGACATAGGTCTTCTAAACCTTTGGTATAGGTTCAAATCCTATTGGACGCAATATAAATAATAATTTTTATTTCATTTAAAAAAAAGATAAGAAAGAATATAGAATAAGAAAGAAATTATAAATGTTTTAAGATTTAATATTAAACAGATATTAATTATATATTTCTTTCTATTATATACTTAAACTTAGATATACTTCTATTTATAGTTATAGAATTTATTAAAAATTAAATTAAAGAAAAAATTAACTAAAAAAATAAAGAATGATCCATTTCCTTTTTTAGACTTTCTCCTGAAGTATAAAACGTTCAAGTTGTTCTTGAATACCTTCTTTCAACAAGCTTTCTGCTTCAGCGGTTAATGTCTTGGTAGAGGATATTATTTCTTGGAACTGAGGTTTATTCGTTTTTAAGTAAGTGCGTAACTGAACGAGAAATTTTCTTACTTGTCCAATTTCTAATCCATCCAGATAACCATTTGTTCCGGTATAAATGGTCATTATCTGTTCTTCCACTGTGAGAGGAGCTGATTGGGATTGTTTCAGTAACTCACGCAATCGTTGACCTCTTGCCAATTGATTCTGAGTAGCTTTATCGAGATCAGAAGAAAATTGGGCAAAGGCTTCTAATTCAGCG